TTTGGATTTATATTCAAATTAAAAAGAAGTAATTTGCTTGGGATAAACCAAGGTTTCTTTTTATATTTATCATAAAGTATCACAAACTCTGGAAAGAAAACAACTTTCGGAGTCGATGTGAATCGATTTAAGATTAAGATTTTTTCATTCATTCCCATCCAATCAAAAAACATTAACATCCAATCAAAAAAGACCCTTTTGTATTTGTAATTGATTTCGGAATTTGAATGAATCGGAAGATAAAAAAGACCATTATTATGAATTTTATCCATTTTTTGGTCCGTATTAGGTTTAGGTTCAGCCTTAATATTTTTTTTAATTTTACAAAACAAATATTTTCTATCTGGATTTTTTTCCATATATATAATATAACTATAACTTTTTCCTAGATAATTATTCATAGGAATATTCTTGAGTATGTTAAAAAATTTTTCTTTATTTCTGTTGGAATTTTCTTGGTTCTTATTTGTTTCTAATGATGATCTATAAATATAGGAGTTCTTCTTAGTTTCAGAATGAATATAGTTATATGATAAAATATCATATCTATAGTTTTTTTGAAAATTCTCCTCTTTATTTGGTAATAAATATATTTTCGAATTTTGTTTTTTTTTGTAATCAACTAATGGGTCTTTTTCATAGGAATACCATTTGTTTAAATCTTTATTTTGAGACGTATGGGATTGATTGATTCCATTTCTCCATTTTTGTGGGACTAATCTAGACCATGTAATCTGAGATAAATCGTATTGATAATCACCTCTTAACCAGTTTTTCCATGGATTCATTCCATAATTTGGAAGTTTCTTATGTTTTAATTCGGAATGAAATATTCCTTGTCTTCCAAAAAAATCCTTTATTTCAGTCTTAAGAAAAAAAGACGGTCGATTATATTGAAGAATAGATCTTAACTTATTAAAGTTAATAACTTGGCTTTGTGATAATTTAAAAAATACATAGTTTTGTGACAAGTAAGATAAGTCAAAAAAAATATGGGGCTTCTCTTTACTATTTATAAGATTATCAAAAGCCCTTTTTATAGTCATAGGCCAAATAAAGTCAATTTTATTTTGTTTTGTTTTATTAATGCTTTCTTGATTTGTTTCATTATTGTAAATGTATTTATCAATAATTTTTTTTGTTGATGCGATAAGAAGTTGTAGAGCGATTCTGCGCATATTAATGATACATAGAAAGATATCTATGTATATTTTTTCAATGAAAAATTTAACTATTAATTGAATATTTTTTCTTTTAAATAGTTTCCCATTTTTTGGCGGTGATTCTCCATTATTATTATTATTTTTTTTTATTCCTGGCCTTCCTTTTTTTTTCTCTTTTTTCATTATTTCTATTTGATTTCTGATTGTGCTTCTTCTATCAATCCTATTTTGCATTTCTTCTTCCGCCTGTGAATAATTTGTCCAATCTGTAGATCGAATTTGACTAACTGATTCATTAATTATCTGATTGCTGATTATAGAATCCTTTTCTTTTTTAGTTTCACTTGATTCATATATTTCTTCATATATTTCTCTCGGTATAAATAATGGAATTGTCTTTCCTTCGAAAAGTTGTTTTATTATTCGTTTTACAAATAAGAATGCTTTTGCTTTTTTCTTTGTTATTTTTTTAAAAACTCTTCGAACTCTAAAATTCAATTTTTTGAGTTCGACTTTAAAGTCTATATCTTTCAAAATGGGTTCAAAAAAGGAAGGTGTTTTTCGAGGAGGACCAAAAGGATATTCCATTTCCATTCCGAAAACTGTTAAAAAACAAGAATCAAAATCATCTTGTTTCTTTAGATCTCTCTTAGAGAGTCGTCGCTTAGAGCTGTGCCAAGGTTTCAAATGAAAAGGATATAGGATTTTTATCTGAAAACCCTCTTTTAACCAATTTTTAGGAAAATTTTTTCTGTAGAATTGAATACCATCCAAGCTGCATCTTAAATAAATTTCTCTATTCCAATCTTGGAAATCCTCATACCATTCCGGAGATTGCCCTAATAAAATACGGCCAATATTCTTAGCTATTATTAATAAGGGTAATTTAATATATTTTCTAAAAATTGCTTGAGCTATTAACAGAATACTTCTTGTTTTTTGTTTATGTGGAATGTTCTCCCATATTTCTACTCCCGTTTCCTGGTAGTTTTTTTTTATTTCAAATTCTTGATCTGAAATTTCTAATTCTGACTTTATAGCCAACCAATCTCTAATATTAGAAAAAAGTTTCATTAGGTCGGATATAGGAAAAGGAAAATTTTCCATTTTTTCGAAAAAAAGCGGGGAATGGGCATTTCCTAGAGACGGTCCCCAAATAACCACTTTACGCCTTTGAGTGCGCATAGATCCTTTGATTACGGATCGACGAAAATCTGGTTCTTCCAAATAACTTATAAAACCCGAATCTCTATTCAATTTTACAAAAAAATTATAATCGTCGCCATAAGACTTCTTAAAACTTTTGAAAGTTAGGCCCGAAGGACCTAAAAAAGTTA